CATGTATCATATATATCACATGTGATTTTCCGCTCATTGTATAAAGAGTAGTGAATGAGAAAGATAAGGAGTTTTGAACCGCTAACGAAAAAAGGATAAAGAAAAAAAAGGATACGATAAAGAATTAGGGAGCCAAATGGTCTTTTTGGGGATAGAGGGACTTGAACCCTCACGATTTTTGAAATCGACGGATTTTCCTCTTACTATAAATTTCATTGTTGCCGGTATTGACATGTAGAACGGGACTCTATCTTTATTCTCGTCCGATTAATCAGTTCTTCAAAAGATCTATCAGATTATGGAGTGAATGGTTTGATCAATGAATATTCGATTCTTTCTTCAATATGGAATCAATTGACAACAATTCTTCTCTATTATGTATACAGGTTTATCCTTCATCTTTTCTGAAGTTTCGATAGAAGGATTCCTCTACTAACGTAAGACAATCAACTCCATTCGTTAGAACAGCTTCCATCGAGTCTCTGCACCTATCCTTTTTGATTTTCGCTTTCTGAACCTTTTTTTGTTTTCGGAAAACGTGATTTGGCTCAGGATTGCCCATTTTTATTAATTCCAGGGTTTCTCTGAATTTGAAAGTTATCACTTAGTAAGTTTCCATACCAAGGCTCAATCCAATTAAGTCCGTAGCGTCTACCGATTTCGCCATATCCCCCTTTTTTAGATGAAAATCTCAATATCGTTCTTTTTCTTTCATTTATACCGGAACCGTTGAATTCATTAGATAGATGCTGATTCCTGTCTCGAAAAAGTGTTTTCTCCTCTTTGTCTTTGATTTCTTCTTTCATCATATCTATAGGAGGCTTATATTCGGTCCAATCAAAAACGATTTTATCATTTCTGTATCGGCAATTCAATATAGGTGGATACATACGCTATACATCTGTCTCTCTTCCACTCATTTACCCATGAAATTTCGAATACTTGAACGGTCGATTCTTTTTTTTTTTTAATATGATTTGATTTTTGAATTCAAAAATCAAATCATATTAAAAAAAAATATTTAATTGTGATAAAAAAGAAAAATGGAAATTCTATATCGCTAGATTAATCGTTATCTTCTATAATATTTAACAGTTATTTGAAATTCTATATTCTATTCTTTAATATATTAATATTCATTATGAATAGCGAATATGAATAGCTAAGAATTAAAATAGTATAATAGTGAATAGCAAAGATTCTAAGAGTTTATTTAATTCTTATACATGTCGAATTTATGTTATGTGAGCCTGCTTAGCTCAGAGGTTAGAGCATCGCATTTGTAATGCGATGGTCATCGGTTCGATTCCGATAGTCGGCTTTTCTCTATTTATTTTATTCTATGTTTTACATGATTGATAATGCATCTTTGAAATCAAAGAATATTGAAAAAAAAATGTCTTCCTCTTTTGGCAAAAGCCCTTGCTTTATTATGTGATAGGAATTTCCAACTATCTAACGAAAAGAATCCTTTTCTTTTTCTATATATAGAATATAAATATCTGGATATTTATCCAACTCATCTCATTATTCTTTAATAGAATAATACTTCAGTAAATTTCGCTTTATTTAGAATTTAGTTCATTTTTAGTTTAGGTTTATTCTGTAGAATGAAATTTCATCAATAAGAATTAATAATTAAATATAAATAAGAAGAAGGAGTCTTTATGTCGCGTTACCGAGGTCCTCGTTTCAAAAAAATACGCCGCCTGGGGGCTTTACCAGGGCTAACTAATAAAAGGCCCAGAGCTGGAAGTGATCTTAGAAACCAATCGCGTTCCGGGAAAAAATCCCAATATCGAATTCGCCTAGAAGAAAAACAAAAATTGCGTTTTCATTATGGTCTTACAGAACGACAATTACTTAAATACGTTCGTATCGCCGGAAAGGCAAAAGGGTCAACAGGTCAGGTTTTACTACAATTACTTGAAATGCGCCTTGATAACATTCTTTTTCGCTTGGGTATGGCCCCGACTATTCCGGGAGCTCGCCAATTAGTTAACCATAGACATATTTTAGTCAATGGTCGTATAGTAGATATACCAAGTTATCGCTGCAAACCCCGAGATACTATTGCGGCGAGGGATGAACAAAAATCTAAAGTTCTAATTCAAAATTCTCTCGATTCATCCCCCCATGAGGAATTGCCAAACCATTTGACTCTTCAACCATTCCAATATAAAGGATTAGTCAATCAAATAATAGATAGTAAATGGGTCGGTTTGAAAATAAATGAATTGCTAGTTGTAGAATATTATTCTCGTCAGACTTAAACCTAACAAAAATAAAATCAACACTAATAAGAATAAGGGTTCGACCCATTTTGCTCCCTTTCGGCGAAGTAAATTAACCTAAGGTTAAGATAAATAAGGGTTTGATCCGGATTTTTCTTCCATTTAGGTATCATAGACCGAGAGGGAGATTTTCATTCCTTGTCTACTCTACTCTTTTCTTTACACAGTATTTTCTGTACCACAGCCATTAGGAATAGAGAATCCAT